TAAAACTTTTTCCCCAAGACCTGTTCCAGGAAAGGGATAATCTGGAACTTAAAGTTCTCAATTATATTATTCTTTATGGAAATGGAAAATCCATTCGGGGAATTTCCGACACAAGGATTCAATTAGTTCGGACTTGTTTAGTCTTGAATTGGGATCAAGACAAAAAAAGTTCTTCTATTGAGGAGGCCCTCGCTTCCTTTGTTGAAGTAAGTACAAATGGTTTGATTGAGTATTTCTTAAGAATTGACTTAGTGAAATCTCATACTTCATATATCAGAAAAAGGAATGACTCATCTGGTTTAGGATGTATCTCAGATAATGAATCGGATCGGATCAATATCAATCCATTTTTATCTATTCATTCCAAGGCAAAAATTCAACAATCACGTAGCCAAAATCAAGGAACTATTCGTATGTTGTTGAATAGAAATAAGGAATGCCGATCTTTGATAATTTTGTCATCATCTAATTGTTTTCAAATGAGACCATTCAACAACGTAAAATATCACAATGGGATAGGGATAAGAAAAGGAATTAATAAATTTAAAAAAGATTCTATAATTCCAATTAAGAATTCGTTAGGCCCTTTAGGAATAGCCCTTCAAATTGCAAATTTTTATTCATTTTACCGTTCAATAACTAAAAATTTGCAACTTGACAAATTCAAGGAAACTTTTCAAGTAATTAAATATTATTTAATGGACGAAAATGAGAAAATTTTTAAACCCGATCTATACAGTAACATCGTTTTAAATCCATTCCATTTGAATTGGTATTTTCTCCATCATAATTATTGTGAAAAAACGTTTACAATAATTAGTCTTGGACAATTTATTTGTGAAAATATATGCATAGCTCAAACGAAAAATGGACCACACCTAAAACTAAAATCGGGTCAAGTTCTAACTGTTCAAATGGATTCTGTAATAATAAGATCGGCTAACCCTTATTTGGCAACTCCAGGAGCAACCATTCATGGCCATTATGGAGAAATCCTTTATGAAGGAGATATATTCGTTACATTTATATATGAAAAATCGAGATCAGGTGATATAACACAAGGTCTTCCAAAAGTGGAACAGATATTAGAAATACGTTCGATTGATTCAATATCGATGAATCTAGAAAAAAGAATTGATGCTTGGAACGAGTGTATAACAAGAATTCTCGGCATTCCTTGGGGATTCTTGATTGGTGCTGAGCTAACTATCGCGCAAAGTCGTATTTCTTTGGTTAATAAGATCCAAAAGGTTTATCGATCCCAGGGAGTACACATCCATAATAGACATATAGAAATTATTGTGCGTCAAATAACATCCAAAGTCTTGGTTTCAGAAGATGGAATGTCTAATGTATTTTTACCTGGCGAACTAATTGGATTATTGCGAGCCGAACGAACGGGGCGTGCTTTGGAAGAAGCAATTTGTTACCGAGCTTTATTATTGGGAATAACAAAAACATCTCTGAATACTCAAAGTTTCATATCCGAAGCGAGTTTTCAAGAAACTGCTAGAGTTTTAGCAAAAGCCGCTCTCCGGGGTCGTATCGATTGGTTGAAAGGTCTTAAAGAGAATGTTGTTTTAGGGGGAATGATACCCGTTGGTACCGGATTCAAAAGAATAATGCACCGTTCGCGGTCAAGGCAACATAACAAGATTACCTTGGAAAAAAAAAAGAATTTGTTCGAAGTAGAAATTAGAAATCTTTTGTTCCATCACAAAAAAATTATTTGATTTTTTTCATTTCAAAGAATTTATGTGATACATTAGAAATCTAGGATTTAATGCTTCCTAAAAGCAGATTAGATTCATCCCTTTAAATGCAGTCATTTGATTTGGTAATAAAGTAAGTATAATAAATCATAATAAATAGAAAAAAAATGAATGGCCTGATTATGTATTAATGGCCAATCTTGAATAAAAGAGAAGGTTCCGTCGGAACAATTATTTATTTCTATTTCAGGATACCTGGTTTCTTTTTTTTCAATTCTTTTTTTTTTTAAAAAAGTGTGGGGATAAATGACAAAAAGATATTGGAACATAACTTTTGAAGAGATGATGGAAGCAGGAGTTCATTTTGGCCATGATACTAGGAAATGGAATCCTCGAATGGCACCTTATATATCCGCAAAGCGTAAAGGTATTCATATTACAAATCTTACTCGAACTGCTCGTTTTTTATCAGAAGCTTGTGATTTGGTTTTTGATGCAGCAAGCAGAGGAAAACAATTCTTAATTGTTGGTACCAAAAAAAAAGCAGCCGATTCAGTAACACGGGCTGCAATAAGAGCTCGATGTCATTATGTTAATAAAAAATGGCTCGGTGGTATGTTAACGAATTGGTATACTACCGAAACGAGACTTCGTAAGTTCAGGGACTTGAGAACGGAGCAAAAGACGGGGAAACTCAACTGTCTTCCAAAAAGAGATGCCGCTATGTTGAAGAGACAATTATCTCATTTGGAAACATATCTGGGCGGCATAAAATATATGACGGGGTTACCCGATATTGTAATAATCGTTGATCAGCAAGAAGAATATACGGCTCTTCGAGAATGTATCACTTTGGGAATTCCAACGATTTGTTTAATCGATACAAATTGTGACCCAGATCTCGCAGATATTTCGATTCCAGCTAATGATGATGCTATAGCTTCAATCCGATTAATTCTTAACAAATTGGTATTTGCAATTTGTGAGGGTCGTTCTAGCTATATACAAGATTATTGATTAATAATAAGATAAATAAATTTTTAGATTTTGGGGGGATTCATAGATTTATGTAATCGGTTATTATACCATTACAAAATAGTGCAAAAAGAAAAAAAAAGATAAAAAGAACAAACAGAAATATTATGTGATGAGTAGGTATTCAAAATAGAAAATGAAAGTCAAAAAGGAAATGGTTGAATCAAAATAATTCCCTTTCAAGTTATATTTTTTTATTTTAGAGGGCAGGGCAATATGAATGTTCTATTATGTTCCATGAACACATTAAACAGATTATACGATATATCTGCTGTGGAAGTAGGTCAACATTTCTATTGGCAAATAGGGGATTTTCAAGTGCATGCTCAAGTACTTATTACCTCTTGGGTTGTAATTGCTATCTTATTAGTTTCAACCATTCTAGTTGTTCGAAATCCGCAAACTATTCCTACTTCCGGTCAGAATTTCTTTGAATATGTCCTTGAATTCATTCGAGACGTGAGTAAAACTCAGATTGGAGAAGAATATGGTCCTTGGGTTCCATTTATTGGAACTCTGTTTCTATTTATTTTTGTTTCGAATTGGTCAGGGGCTCTTTTGCCTTGGAAAATTATAAAGTTACCTCATGGAGAATTAGCTGCACCCACAAATGATATAAATACTACTGTTGCATTAGCTTTACTTACGTCAGTAGCATATTTCTATGCGGGTATTTCAAAAAAAGGATTGGCTTATTTTGGTAAATATATCCAACCAACTCCAATCCTTTTACCGATTAACATCTTAGAAGATTTTACAAAACCCTTATCGCTTAGTTTTCGACTTTTCGGAAATATATTAGCTGATGAATTAGTAGTTGTTGTTCTTGTTTCGTTAGTACCTTTAGTAGTTCCTATACCTGTTATGTTCCTTGGATTATTTACAAGCGGTATTCAAGCTCTTATTTTTGCTACTTTAGCTGCGGCTTATATAGGTGAATCCATGGAAGGACATCATTGACTAGTTATCGAAATAGTCTTTTTTTTAGTTTAGCCCTTCACAAAGTATGTGCGGCTCACGATAATCTACTTTAGGAACATCAATAAAAAAAATAGAAAGAAATTTTGAAAAATTTAAATAAGAATCAAAAGGATTATCCACAACCCCCCCCCCCCAAAAAAAAAAGATGCAATAAGGATAAGGTATAAATAAAATAAGTATATGATTTAGTGTAATATAATAATAAAATTTAAAAAATTACCAGGGAATTGTAAAAAAAAAATAGGAAAAAGATCTTTTAGATGGATCTCTTTCCTATTTTTCCTAAAAATACTCTTTGTTTGACCAATTTATATTTTACTCCAATGAAGATTTTTTTATTTTTTTGTTTATTCAATTAGAACTATAACATCTTAAATCTTTTTATTTAGGTTATCTAATATTCTTATTAGATTCTAAAATATATTAGTATATTTGATTAGGAACTATAATTTCGGATGATATCTACGTTTACGACATGTGATTAAAAAAAGATGTTATATAGAACTAGAACGGATTTCCGTTTCATTCATTCACAATCAATTCAATGATTGACCAAAGTATAATTTATTTTCATAAATAAAAATAAAAAAATCTAAAATCACATTTAGATCACTTCAATTCTTAAATTTCTAGGTAATAATTTGATCTAATGAATTGATGTAGATTAATTCTATCCGTATGCGATAATAATGAATAAAAGAAAGAAAGGGCTTTCAAAAAAATCGAGATTAAAAAAAAATAGGGTAGGGTGAGGGGGTCGAACTAGGTGTATATATAATCTAATCGCTATAAGACAACTCTTTCTTTTTTGGAGGTTTCAAAGAATGATTCTTGAATCCGATTGAATCTAAGACACAACTAATTGGTTTACGGTATGGAAGAAACACATGTATATGTCATATTAGATATTCACTAGTTATATATGACTATATATCTAAATTTGTCCTGCGACTACTCTAAATTTAGATGGGATTCAAAAAACAAAGCCCTTCCCTTTCATCTGTTGTAATTGTGAATTGAATTATGGAATGACTAAAAGAATGAAATAAAGAAAAAGAAAGAACGAAGAATTTAAAGAAAGGTTCGAAAATTTAAGATAAGAACAAAAATGGTATGTATTTACAAAAAACTACATGGGTAGAAAGGAAAAGAAAAATCGAAGTAATTCAGTTTGAAATTATGAATTACACTTCGACTATATAAAGATAAATAGGAAGAATGAAATAAGAAATTCATAATTTCTTGGTTGATTATATTATTAACTATTTTTTTTCTTTATTTTATTTGGAATAGGAGAAACTTATCATGAATCCAATTATTTCTGCTGCTTCTGTTATTGCTGCTGGGTTGGCCGTCGGGCTTGCTTCTATTGGACCTGGAATTGGTCAAGGCACAGCTGCAGGGCAAGCTGTAGAAGGGATTGCGAGACAACCGGAAGCAGAGGACAAAATACGGGGTACTTTATTACTTAGTCTGGCTTTTATGGAAGCTTTAACTATTTATGGGCTGGTTGTAGCATTAGCGCTTTTATTTGCGAATCCTTTTGTTTAATCTTTTTTAAAAAATAGAAAAATAAAAACACATATTCTTTGGACTTTCTTTGCTGCTCTTGCTTTTTTTTGAAATTATATTAAGATTTCACTCCTACAATTTTTTCTTCATTCGGACAAGAACACGGGGGAGGACAGATTTATGGGGTGAGGGATTAACATACTGATTCGCCTTCTTCCTTCCCTTTTTTAGTCCAATGAACCTTCCCCCCTTTTTTTTATTTAAAAAGTTTTTAGAAAGTGTTGAAAACAACTAGAAATTTTGCAATTGACATAAGAACTAGTATCGAATTCTAATAAGTATCATTCTTATGGGGAATCTTTCAATTGACTAACCAATTCAAAATATAGAATATATTTATTAATAAATATATTCTATATTCTCTAATATTATAATTATAGAATCTTCTTCTTAAATTAGATTAATATTCTTACTAATAATTAATATTAATTATTAGTAAGAAATGGAAATTCTATTATTTATTTTTATATAAAAATAAATATAATATAAATATAATAATAATACTATTAAATATCATATAAAAAAAACGAATAAAAGATCGAAAAATAGGAATCGTAGAAAGAAAATTAGTCTATCCATAAGAGGAGATGCGATCATATGAAAAATATAACCGATTCTTTTCTTTGCTTGAGTTACTGGCCATCCGCCGGAAGTTTCGGGTTTGATACCGATATTTTAGCAACAAATCTAATAAATCTAAGTGTAGTGCTAGGTGTATTGATTTTTTTTGGAAAGGGAGTGTGTGCGAGTTGTTTATTTCAAAGAATAGATTGGATCCAACCAACTGCACTTTTTTCGTTATAACTAGGAAAATGTGCATGATCCCGCGAATGACTTCTTAATAAATTAAGAAAAAATAGTTAAGAACCATAGCATTTCGTGATTCATTGGTAAATCTACTTTGATTCTCTATCAACCAAGAATTTTGGAACATTACCATGGTTAAAGCTAACTAGTTTGAAGTTTAGACGCAGTGTTGTACTCTTTCTACCACTATGTTAATACGGAAATGGTTTCAAAAAATGCAATTGTTGGAATTTTATCGATATAGAACACTCATGTCGATAAAATGGCTTGAATTCTCTTTACGATGAAAAATTGGTTAACACCTCCTTTTATACAATGCGGAATCGATGACCTACGTATAAATTAATCAGAATTCTTTGGACTTGAAGAAAAAAAAAACAACTTTGCTGACAATTATTTGTTTGGTCAGAAGAGTCCTCCAAATATTTTGGTCTTGTATTGGTAATCATTTTCAAGATTTTTCAATCTTTTTAGAACTAGAAATAGAGAAAAGAGGATAGGCTCATTCCATAATAAAGATAGGTAAATTTCCTATAAGGAATTGAGTGTGAGAGCCAAATGAATTGAAAGATTCATGTTTGGTTCGGGAAGAGATCATAGACATTTTGAAATGAATGGAAAGAGAATCTACTTTCATTAAGTGATTTATTAGATAATCGAAAACAGAGAATCTTGAGAACTATTCGAAATTCAGAAGAACTGCGGGAAGGAGCCGTTGAACAGCTGGAAAAAGCCCGGGCCCGCTTAAGGAAAGTAGAAACGGAAGCGGATCGGTTTCGAGTGAATGGTTATTCTGAGATAGAACGAGAAAAATTGAATTTAATTAATTCAATTTATACAACTTTGGAACAATTAGAAAATTACAAAAATGAAACCATTCAGTTTGAACAACAAAGGGCGATTCATCAAGTCCAACAGCGGGTGTTACAACAAGCCTTAGAGGGAGCTCTGGGAACTCTGAATAATTGCTTAAACAACGAGTTACATTTACGTACCATCGTTGCTAATATTGGTATGTTTGGGGCGATGAAAGAAAAAAATAACTGATTAGTCGTTCTACTATAATATAGAGTATAGGCATTATTTTTTTTTTTCTTCTAAAAAGAATCAAATTAAGAAATATTCATGGTAACCATTCGTGCAGATGAAATTAGTAAAATAATCCGTGAACGTATTGAGCAATATAACACCGAAGTCAAAATTGTAAATACGGGTACCGTACTTCAAGTAGGTGATGGCATTGCTCGTATTTATGGTCTTGATGAAGTAATGGCAGGTGAATTAGTAGAATTTGAAGAGGGTACGGTAGGCATTGCTTTGAATTTGGAATCAAAAAATGTTGGTGTTGTATTAATGGGTGATGGTTTGATGATACAAGAGGGAAGTTCGGTAA